TCTCTAATTCAAAACCGAACATGAAACTTTGGTTTTATTCAGCTCCTTTATGGGATATGGAAAAATTTCCAGCTGTAAAACGTGGGCGAAAAAAAGTCGACCCATAACATCTATGTCAGCCTTTTTGTCTTAATGCATTCAAAACAATGTACTTTCTAGATGATCCTTCTAGATGAAAAGGATTTGAATAATTTTTCTAGTTACTTCGTTCTCTATTTCTATTTCAGAGAATCCTTAGGAAAAACATTTTGTTTTCACCGAGTTAAAACAAGATGTCAATGTCTATAGTAAACCAAAGTCATCGTTTAATACTTACTTTGCTTCAATCTGGCTATACAAAACAAACAAAAAATTGAGTATTTAGTTACGATTAATTAGAAATATACTTTTCAATCTTTATCCATAGATCCTTTACTCATACTCGTTCAATTAGAAGTATCAATCCAATTAAAAAAAATTATGTTTCGTAATCTCATAATCCAGTATTTCAGTTTATAATTAACTCTTGGATACAAATCACGAGAATCTATATTCTTCCTCAAATTTTTCATTGAGAGGTAAAGGAGTAAATCCTTTTAAGAAATAAAGTTTTTGATCGGAATATGAGCCGAAAGATCCCTTAACCATTAGGATTAGATTAATAGAACGAATCACACTTTTACCACTAAACTATACCCGCTATGATGCAATTATCATATATAAATAAATCTTTTGTCGAGTAAGAGAATCGGGCATAATCAAGATAAAATCATAAACAAATCATGAAAATTAGAGTGTTGACGTATTGTATTTCTTTCGGAACTTAATGAGATTAGGAAAAGAGGACTCATTGATTCTATAGCATTTGATCCTAGATCATAGGAATGGAAATAGCCCTGCTTTTGGTTATTGTTGTTTCAATAACAAAACAAGCCTTTTTGTTTTCGAATCAAATAAATCATTTTATCTACTACGATTTGTTGGAACAAAAAATGGCCCGGGTCACGGGCCAGGTCGTAGAAAGAAAAGGGGACTTTTCGGACGAAATGAAATAAAAAAGAGTAATTTCTTATTTAATTTCTTATTTAATTTCTTATTTAATTTCTTATTTAAATTTATTATTTATTTATTTTATTTATTTATTTATATAATTTATATATTTATATAATTTATAATTTATATATTTATATAATTTATAATTTATATATAATATATATATATAATAATATATAATAAGATAACTAAATTATATATTAAAACTTAATAAAACGATAAAAAAGCTATAAAATTAAATAATAAAATTAAATAAATAGAATTAATAAATTAAATAGAATTTATAAATTTATAATAAGAATTAATAATAATAAATACATTAATAATATAATATATTTAATAATATAATATATAAAATAATATAAATAAATAAATAAAATAATATAAAATAGAATTAGAATAAAATAATTAGAAATAAAATAATTAGAAAATAATTAGAATAGTAGACTAAAGTAATTCTATTTCCATTTACGAAAATAATAATATTACGAATTATGAAATAAAGAGAGATAAATAAAGAGAAATAGCAATAAAAAGGTATTTTTTAAACCTTACTTGTTGCGTAATGTAACATAGTAATTATCCTTTTTTCAGTTGGGAGAGATGGCTGAGTGGACTAAAGCGTCGGATTGCTAATCCGCTGTACGAGTTTTTCGTATCGAGGGTTCGAATCCCTCTCTTTCCGAATCTGTTGATGGCTTGATATTTTTTTTTTATCTTTTAAAGTTATCGAACCGTTTTGCTTTATTTAATAATTAAAGATGTAGAATAGATAAAATGCTAAGAATGTTTAAAAATTAAGCAAAGAAAACCTTTCTTTTTTATTCTTCACGCCCAGGATTACGCCCTGGATCATTAGATAAAAATCCGAAGATGAAGAGAGAAACAAAAAATATCACTACTGTGTAAACAAAAAGTTTGAGAGTAAGCATTACACAATCTCCAAGATCTTTTTTTGGTTTGGAAAAAAAGAAAATAGATTCTCTATTTTTATACCACATATCATATTTTGATACCAAGAAATGAAGTGGTTTCTAGAAATAGAAAAGAATTTGAATTTTTATAAATTCATTTGTAATAAGAGTTGAGTCTTTCATTGCCAAAAAATTTCTTTCATACTTACAATTAGATATTGCGGGGGATTCTAATAGGGTCTCCTTCAATCAAATGGAAAAAATTCAGAACGGGGAAATAGAATAATCCAGATTTCTCACATCTATACTATACAATAACTTCAATATTTGAATTGAGGACTTATGCTATAAGACTTATCTGATTTTATCAATTGCTATAATTTTTTTCTCGAATAAATTATAAATTATTCATTATTCTAGGATTCTAGGACAGTATTAAAGATCTCATCGAAAACTTACAGCAGCTTGCCAAACAAAGGCTAATAGAAAAAAGAGCACAGGGATTACTGGCATAACATCTATGATTGGATTCAAAATAGTGTAGGCTTCGGGCAATTTTGTGAAGAAAAAACTGCTTGAAAAGTGAGCAGAATTAAGACAGATACAAATCAAACTAAAAATATTAAGCATAACAAATATTTTGTTTTTGAAAATAATTGTATTTTGACTGAGTTATAAATAAAATAGGTTATTGATATAAAATAAACTAAGGTAGACCAAAAACCCTTCTTTAAATTTACCCAAGCAAAAATCCTTCAATTCTCAAATCAAAAAAGAATAGAAGAAATCCTATTTTCATTTTCATATAATCAATACAATATCTTAATTGAATTATATATTATGATCAATAGAATTATGATCAATAAATTCAGTGCAACAAGTTAATCTATTTCATATAGATTTGGGCGGGAATTGACGAAGAACTAATACCAATATTAGTTTCTATTAGTCTTGAATAGAAATAGGAATGGGGCGTGGCCAAGTGGTAAGGCAACGGGTTTTGGTCCCGCTATTCGGAGGTTCGAATCCTTCCGTCCCAGAGCTATATATCAAAATAAAGATTGGCTTTTTGAAACATTCTTGTATTTAAGAGCATAATAAATGTAATTTTTATTTCTTATTTTTAATGACTTTTCTCGAAATCATACCTTTTTTTTTCACAAAATTTATCGTACTAAAATAAGACGCAGATATAATTGAACCTATTTTTTTTTCGGGAAAAATGGAAACATAGATTAAAAGAGTTTGAATTCAAAGAAAGTCAGACGGATTTTTCATCATATCTTTATCCCCTTTCTATTTACGTTAGTTATTTAGAAGATTTACGTTAGTTATTTAGAAATAAAGTAGAAAAAAGCCTTACGTTCCAGACCTATTTGAATTTTCAATGATGTACATTTTGAATTCAATTAATCGAATTAAGTCTCTTAACTTTTAAAAGCCGATTTAGGGTAAAAAAATAGGAAACAATGACTTAATCTGGACCTCTTTGGCTTTTTATTTATACAAAGATAGTCTAACATCCAATAAAATAGGATTTTTCTTTATTTTGATTTATCATCTATCATTTCTCATAGAATTTATAATTGGGAAAGTAGATAGGAGTTAATTAGGAATGGAAAATATCAATTTCAATACTTGTGTCTGTTCGAATCTCATTAACAAAGAAAGAAAATACGAATACATATGTTACATATATATTCTTGTTACATATATATTCTCTTCTTGATTACATATATAGTTATAGTCTCTTTTAATTAATCTTATTTTCAGATATTTTGTCTTTGGCTTTAATGAAAAATTCTAAATCTATCTAACAATTGAGATGGGATTGATTCATACATTCTATTACTTTAGAGAAAGATTTCAGAAAGATTCAAGTCAAGTCAAATAGGCTACTTATAAAATAAACTAAGGAAACGCCTATATGTATTTATTCTTATCATTCTATTTGATTGACGCCCTTGTTTCCATTTTTGTATAGAATATCCATAATTAATTCCAGCGACAATTGTTTAGTCTATCTGATAGATAAGGAGACCGTCTATTATTTCGATACTGATTTTATCAATTAGTATGAAAGAATAACAACTTAAATCTTTCCTTCCATCAGTCTTTTTTATCCACCACTCTACTAATACTAAAAAAAAAAAAGAAATTGGACTTATTTTTAGACCTATTTATTTGTTTTAAATCGTTGATGGTTTAATTCAAATCTGAATATGAAGATTTATCTCTCTTATGATGATAAAATGTGGTTTTTATTGTGAAACTTTATTCAAATAATGATATCAGAATAAGTAATTTTTCCATTAGCATTAGATCTTTGTAATGATTTTTTTATGAATCCTTGATACTCGAAGAAGTGTGAGATTGAAGAATCCGTCCTATCGAATCACTTGAAGATACAGATTCAAAAAGAAGTTATTTCTTGGTTTTATTGCTAATACTAATATTAGAATTATAAATCAAAAAATATTCATACAATAAAATATAGGGTTAATTTGAATTCTTTCTGATACTTCTTCAGAAACTATCCAATAGAAGTTAGAAAATCTAGATTACTATGTGTCGACTGAACCAATGACTATTCATGATTCCATAATTGAATTGATTACATTTTTTTTTTCAACACATTCATATTCATATTGACAACAATATATCAAATAAATATAATCCGATCTGGATAACTGGCTTTTATCTGTGGATCTATATTTATCTCTGTTCCATAGGCTTGGTTTTTTTCTTCATTCAAATGATGGGTTGGTTGGATTTGCTGTGATACAAAAGTATTTTTGATTAAAAAAATGTTATAAAAAAATGTATTGTTATAAAAAATAAAATGTATTAAAATGTAAGTGTATTAAAATGTGTATAAAAATAGAAAAATATATAAAAAAAAGAAAACATAAATATAATAAATGGGAAAATGGATAGCATAAGAGACAAGAGGTGGTCTATAAATTTGGACTTTATCTATATCTTTATTTGAGAATTTCTTCTATTTTCATCTGATCTTTTCTTTATTTTTATTTATTTATTTATTTTTTATGTTCAGAATTAATTAGAAATTTTTATATTTCATTTCGTATTCATTTCTTGCTAGTTTAATGTTTTGATTGTGTCATACGATTCAATCTCTTTCTCTTTATTTATTTTTTTTGATTCCGATTGTATCTACATAACCTAATTATTTTATTTGGGTTGCTAACTCAATGGTAGAGTACTCGGCTTTTAAGTGCGACTAATATCTTTTACACATTTATATGAAGAGAGGAATTCATCCATACCATCAGTATGATTTGTAAGATCACGACTAATCCTGAAAGGAATGAATGGAAAAAACAGCATGTCGTATCAATGGAGAATTCTAAGAATATTTCAGTCTTACCGAATCAGCCCCAAATTTTGTTTGAATTCGTGGTGCGGAACATAAAAAAAAGAATTCAAAGTTGGGTCGAGTGAATAAATGGATAGAGCCTATGGCTCCAATTATAGAGAACCCAACAAGCAACGAGTTTCCGTTCTTAATTTGAATGATTATCCGATCTAATTAGACGTTAAAAATATATTAGTGCCTGGTGCGGAAAAAGCTTTTTCATGAGCGGATTTTCCATTTTTTTTTAATAAGTCCTAGCTATTAACTATTCTCCACTCTGAGGGGAAAATAAATGTGTAGAAAAAAGAGTATATTGATAAAGAGATTTTTTTAAAGAGATTTTTTCCAAAATCAAAAGAGCGATTGGCTTGAAAAATAAAGGATTTCTAACTATCTTGTTATCCTATAATGAATATAATATAAACCAATTAGATGGGAAAAGAGAGGATAGAGAATCCATTGATGGGTTTATCTGTTTCCGAGGTATCTATTCTTTTCTTATTCTTATTATACTACTTTGTTTTCATCGTATCGCACTATGTATCATTTAATAATCCAATAAATCCTTTATATTTAATAATCTAATAAATCCCTTATCCTTGCTTCGATTAAATCTAATTTAATAAATCTAATTGAAAATGAAAATAGAGGAATATCAAAAATATTTAGAACTAGATAGATCTGGAAAAAATGATTTCCTCTACCCACTTATCTTTCGGGAATATATTTATACCCTTGTTCACGATCATGGTTTAAATATAAATAGATTTATTTTGTTGGAAAACGTAGGTTATAACAATAAATATAGTTTACTAATTGTAAAACGTTTAATTATTCGAATGTATCAACAGAATTATTTGATTATTTCTGCTAATGATTCGAACCAAAATCCATTTTTTAGGTACAACAAGAATTTGTATCCTCAAATGATATCAGAGGGGTTTGCAGTCATTGTGGAAATTCCATTTTCCCTACAATTAGTATCTTCTTTAGAAAGGTCAGAAATAGTAAAATCTGATAATGTACGATCAATTCATTCAATATTTCCTTTTTTAGAGGACAAATTTCCACATTTAAATTATGTGTCAGATGTACTAATACCTTACCCCATCCAGCTAGAAAAATTGGTTCAAACTCTTCGTTATTGGGTGAAAGATTCCCCTTCTTTGCATTTATTACGACTTTTTCTTCACGAGTATTGGAATTGCAACAGTCTTATTATTCCAAAGAAATCCATTTCCATTTTTGCAAAAAGTAACCCAACATTATTCTTGTTCCTATATAATTTTCATGTATATGAATATGAGTCCATCTTCTCTTTTCTCCGTAACCAATTCTTTTATTTACGATCAACATTTTCTCGAGTTCTTCTTGAGCGAATATATTTCTATGGAAAAATAAAACATTTTAGAGAAGTCTTTGCTAATGATTTTCAGGTCATCCTACGGTTGTTCAAAGATCCTTTCATGCATTATGTTAGATATCAAGGAAAATGCATTTTGGCTTCAAAAGATAGGTCTCTTCCGCTGAAAAAATGGAAATATTACCTTGTCAATTTATGTCAATGTCATTTGTATTTGTGGTTTCAACCAGAAAGGATCTATATAAATCCATTATCCAAGCATTTTCTCTACCTTTTGGGCTATCTTTTAAGTGTACGACTAAATCCTTTAGCGGTACGGAATCAAATACTAGAAAATTCATTTATAATAGATAATACTCTGAAAAACCTCGATACAATAATTCCAACTATTCCTTTGATTGGATCATTGGCAAAAAGAAAATTTTGTAATGCAGTAGGGCATCCCATTAGTAAACTGACCCGGGCTGATTCATCGGATTCTGATATTATCGATCGATTTGTGCGTATATGTAGAAATCTTTCTCATTATTATAGCGGATCCTCAAAAAAAAAGAGTTTGCATCATATAAAATATATACTTCGCCTTTCTTGTATTAAAACTTTGGCTCGTAAACACAAAAGTACTTTACGTGCTTTTTTGAAAAGATTAGGTTCGGAATTATTGGAAGAATTTTTTACGGAAGAAAAACAGGTTCTTTCTTTGATCTTCCCAAGAGCCTTTTCTATTTCACGAAGTTTATATAGAGGGCGGGTTTGGTATTTGGATATTTTTTGTATCAAGAATCTGGCCAATCATGAATAATTGGTTAGGA